ACTATCTATGGGGTATTAGGCATTAAAATTTGGATATTTGTGGATGAGCAATAATGGACCTTTCATTTCTTTGCCATTCTATCGGACAATATAAATGAAAAAAGAGTTTCATCAGTCTTTTTACCTTAAATCAAAATGAGCAATTCTGATTCTTTCTAATTCTTAATTCTATAGGGTTGAATAAAAATTCAATTGACCATTTGGTATAATTGCTATGCTTAGTGTGTGACTCGTTGGTTTTTTCTTTAGAGTTGGGATTAAAAAAAAAAAACAATACAAATACAATAATACGCAGACTGATCCCAAACTAATAACTATAGAACTAATAACCTACTCATTGCTTCGTATTATCGGGATCCAAGAAATCAGTCACTATATGATGTGACGATCGTATAGTTGTAGCAACTGAAATCTTTTTCTTTTCCACCTAATGGAAAAATAAAGCTGATTATGGGTTGAAAATAAAAAAAAAAGAGAGATGTGGGTGTGGGTAAATGGAAAGATGAGAGAAAGAGAGCAGGAGAATCTCAATGATATAGAATTCCAATATGTATGGCCTATGAATCATCTTATAAAAAGCAGTGTAATAAAGCATTAATGTGGATTCGCCCATAATTCGATGAATCCGATTCGGTTCATATTTAAAATGATAATAAATAATAAAATAATAAGGAGCCTTAAGTCAATAGAGACTGAGAAGATTGACTCTGGAACGGATTTAATTGGAAGCTCCATTGCATATAGTTCAGGCCTAGCCATTAACGAAGAAGCTATGGGAACGACGGAACCTGTGACTGCAGAAGATTCTATTGCAAATGAATCCTAATTATTCATTGGGTGGGATGGCGAAATTGACCAGTAACCAATTGATTTATTCCGGGAAGTCGTGGGTTAACCCTGCCCTAGGAATGGGGCCGGATGACAGAGTAAATATTCGCCCGCGAAAGAAACACTTATTGGATTGCAAAATTTTTGGCTATTCAGTAAAGGTCAAAACAAGGATTCGGTATAAAAATGAAAGGCATTTTCCACGAAATAAACGTCCTATATCCTATAAAAAAATCGATATCGATATATATATATATATCTAGCTATATATACAATACAAGATATACGGATTCCCGCGTATAACAAACAGATTAAATTAAATATCAAAAAATCCCACGATTTTTTGTAATATTCATGTAATATTCATTATTCATTAAATAATGTGCATCGAATATTATTGAATCGTTTCATTCGCGAGGAGCTGGATGAGAAGAAACTCTCATGTCCGGTTCTGTAGTAGAGATGGAACTGAGAAACAACCATCAACTATAACCCCAAAAGAACCAGATTCTGTAAACAACATAGAGGAAGAATGAAGGGAATCTCTTATCGAGGCAATCATATTTGTTTTGGTAGATATGCTCTTCAGGCACTTGAACCCTCTTGGATTACATCTAGACAAATAGAAGCAGGGCGGCGCGCAATGACACGATATGCGCGCCGCGGTGGAAAAATATGGGTACGTATATTTCCCGACAAGCCTGTTACCCTAAGACCCACAGAAACACGTATGGGTTCCGGGAAGGGATCTCCCGAATATTGGGTATCCGTCGTTAAACCGGGTAGAATACTTTATGAAATGGGCGGAGTATCAGAAACTGTAGCTAGAGCAGCTATGTCAATAGCTGCATCCAAAATGCCTATACGAGCTCAATTCATTATTGCGGGATAGGGGTGTGGAAACAAAGGACTATTTGTGAGGAGAAATACAATCGCAGATTTTTTTATTTCTGGACAAACAATATTTCTTTCTTTTTTCCTTCGCCCTTTGCATTGAAAGAGCTGATAAAAAAAAATGATAATGATATGATTCAAACTCAGACCCATTTGAATGTGGCAGACAACAGCGGAGCTCGGGAATTGATGTGTATTCGAATCTTAGGAGCTAGTAATCGCCGATATGCTCATATTGGTGACGTTATTGTTGCTGTAATCAAAGAAGCAGTGCCAAATATGCCTCTCCAAAAATCCGAAGTAATTAGAGCTGTAATTGTACGTACATGTAAAGAACTCAAACGCGACAACGGCATGATAATACGATATGATGACAATGCAGCAGTTGTCATTGATCAGGAAGGAAATCCAAAAGGAACTCGAGTTTTTGGAGCGATCGCTCGGGAACTGAGACAGTTGAATTTCACTAAAATAGTATCATTAGCTCCTGAGGTATTATAAATAAATACCAGTAGATGAGAGCGGGATCGGAATATCCATGATTATAGGGTACCCGAAATAGATTAATTAGTATAGATTATGTCTTATGCATATCCCTTTAATATTTCATAAAAAAAGTAGAACATGTTGATTATATCAAAACAAAGAGGCACCAATAATTATAGTTCATCATGGGTAGGGACACTATTGCCGATATAATAACTTCGATAAGGAATGCTGATATGAATAAAAAGGGAACGGTTCGAATAGCATCTACTAATATCACCGAAAACATTGTTAGAATACTTCTACGAGAAGGTTTTATTGAAAACGTTAGGAAACATCGAGAAGACAATAAACATTTCTTGGTTTCAACCCTGCGACATAGAAGGAATAGGAAAGGAACATATAGAAATATTTTAAAGCGTATCAGCCGACCCGGTTTACGAATATATTCCAACTATCAACGAATTCCTAGGGTTTTGGGCGGAATGGGGATTGTCATTCTTTCGACTTCACGAGGGATAATGACGGATCGAGAGGCTCGACTAAAAAGGATTGGAGGAGAAATTTTGTGTTATATATGGTAATCCCGCTGATATCCCGTAACTTCCTATTTGTGAAAAAGAAAGGAAAGGCAGGTTGTTTAATATCACTTCTCCTCCATTAGTTGCTACTTCAAGGGGGTTATCGGGAATGAAAGAACAAAAATTGATTCATGAGGGTTTAATTACTGAATCACTTCCCAATGGTATGTTCCGGGTTCGTTTAGATAATGAGGATCTGATTCTAGGTTATGTTTCGGGGAGGATCCGACGTAGTTTTATACGGATATTACCCGGAGATAGAGTCAAAATCGAAGTAAGTCGTTATGATTCAACCAGGGGACGTATAATTTATAGACTTCGCAACAAAGATTCGAACAATTAGGCGCCTCTTGAAACATTCCTTTCATGGGGTGCGGATACAATTAGAGGTTCAAAATTATCAAGAGACTTATTTTCTTCCAAGGAGTGGATTCGGATTTAAGTTAAGGAATGACAAATATGAAAATAAGGGCTTCTGTTCGGAAAATTTGTGAAAAATGTCGATTGATCCGTAGGCGGGGACGAATTATAGTAATTTGTTCCAACCCGAGACATAAACAGAGACAGGGGTAAAGGGGTAATCCTTTTAAAAGGGGACTCTCCAAAGGACCTGATGTACAAAAAAAGGATCTGTTTTGACATGAAATGGATATATCCGTATATCTCTGACTCATATTTATGAGAATGATAAAATATGACAAAACCTATACCAAGAATTGGTTCACGTAGGAGTGGACGTATTGGTTCACGTAAGACTGGACGTAGAATACCAAAAGGAGTTATTCATGTTCAAGCGAGTTTCAACAATACCATTGTAACTGTTACAGATGTACGAGGTCGGGTGGTTTCTTGGTCCTCCGCGGGCACTTGTGGATTCAAGGGCACAAGAAGAGGGACACCATTTGCTGCTCAAACCGCAGCAGGAAATGCTATTCGTACAGTGGTGGATCAGGGTATGCAACGAGCAGAAGTCATGATAAAGGGTCCTGGTCTCGGAAGAGATGCAGCATTACGAGCTATTCGTAGAAGCGGTATACTATTAAGTTTCGTACGTGACGTAACCCCTATGCCACATAATGGATGTAGACCCCCTAAAAAAAGACGTGTGTAAAAATAAAAATAAGAATTGAACCCTTTTTATTTTAATTTCAAGAGAAATAAATGATTCAGAAATCTGATCAAATAATATTAGTATGGTTCGAGAAGAAGTCGCAGTATCCACTCGAACATTACGGTGGAAGTGTGTTGAATCAAGAGTAGACAGTAAGCGCCTTCATTATGCGCGTTTCATGCTGTTCCCGCTTATGAAGGGTCAAGCAGATATGATAGGTATCGCGATGCGAAGGGCTCTACTTGGGGAAATAGAAGGAGCATGTATCACACGTGCAAAATCCGATAAGGTACCGCATGAATATTCTATGATAGCCGGTATTGAAGAATCTGTACATGAAATTTTCATGAATTTAAAAGAAATTGTATTGAGAAGTAATCTGTATGGAACTCTCGACGCATCTATTTGCGTCAGGGGTCCTAGATATGTAACTGCTCAAGATATCATCTCACCACCCTCCGTGGAAATAGTTGATACTACACAACATATAGCTAGCCTGACAGAGCCAATTGATTTGTGTATTGAATTAAAAATCGAGAGGAATCGCGGATATCGTATGAAAACCCCATCTAACTATCAAGATGGAAGTTACCCTATAGATGCTGTATTCATGCCTGTTCGAAATGTGAATCATAGTATTCATTCTTATGGGAATGGGAACGAGAAACAAGAGATACTTTTCCTCGAAATATGGACAAATGGGAGTTTAACCCCTAAAGAAGCACTTCACGAAGCTTCCCGTAATTTGATTGATTTATTTATTCCTTTTTTACACGCGGAGGAACGGGACACTCATTTAGAGGACAATCAAAACAGGGTGACTTTACCCCTTTTTCCCTTTGATGATGGGTTGGCTAAGGCTAATATAAGGAAAAACAAAAAGGGAAATGCATTGAAATGCATTTTTATTGACCAATTAGAATTGCCTCCCAGGACTTATAATTGTCTTAAAAGGTCCAATATACATACATTATTGGACCTTTTGAGTAATAGTCAAGAAGATCTTATGAGAATTGAGCATTTTCGCATAGAAGATGTAAAAAAAATATGGCACATTTTACAGAAACATTTCGAAATTTATTTACCTAAGAAAAAGTTTT